TTACAGTGTAACACTGTAATAACAATCAAAAAACTTTTAAAAAAAGTAGTATTTTTCTAGCATAAGCCTAATGTCGTAAGTATAAAGGTCTTTTTAGTTTCGGGGGTTGACTAAAGAGTTGTAGATACTGATGAGACTAACATTTGGGGGTGGGGGGGTTAATCAAAAAATAGAATTAGATGATATTCAAAATAAGTATTCTTAGAAAAACTAGCTCCGGGGGGAAATAGGAAAAGAATATGTCTCTTGCTTTAGAGGGAAAAAATTATTATGTCCGAACAACATGAATATTATACGCCCCCCTCAATATCCGCTGAGTATACACCTGCTGGGTATGTTCAGATTTAGGCTCAAGTGCCCCGGCTCAAGACTGTATGGGGCATTGACTTCACAGAGAGAAAAAAATACCAAATGCAGTCCAAAACAGTTATGCGGGGTCAAGGGTACGACGATATTGAAAGCATTTTACCAGAGGCCTCTTAAAGATAAATGATAGAAACTCTACTAGGTTTGTCCATAGATTCAAACCAGCTGTTGAAAATAAACGTAAAACACTCTACAATTGAGGTCCTGGAAATTTTGGAACGAGGGTCGTTGTGGGGGGGTTGTTGGTTTCCCGCCTGAAAATTAGATTATGGATCCTAATAATACTAAAACACTAGCCATATGGCAAGTCAATTAATGTACTATATACATAATATGTCCTCCGCGCTACTCTGATCTTAGGAAAACAAGTACAAGGGGTAGTTTAGGCCCGAGAATTTTGGCTTTGGGTGCCAATGGCGGAAGTGAAAATCTTTCCCTCTTGATAAAATTTTTTGTGTGGGGTGGGTGGCCTGTGGTCTGGGGCTGTTTTGGGGCGGTGCCCGGTTGTGTGGGCCGGCGCTCTTTGATTATTGTGGCGGCGGAGCCCGGGTGGCCGCCTGAAGTGTTAGTTTTCATTTTTCGGCTTACAGGGTTGATATTTTATTTAAGTTAGTTGGTATATTTTATCAATTATTTTCTATAGCCCTGTTATTGGATAGGACAATAAGTGGCAATTAGAGTAGGACAAGGCAATTGTCCAATGGGGTCCTCTACTGGCTTTCCTCCGATTCAGGTTAGGATAGTGGTGTTTGTTGCCATGGATTGGGGTAGGATTTGCGAGGTTGGTTGGAGTATCAGGCTTCGACTGCTTCGATGTATGTAGTAATGGGAAGGTTATTAAGATTAGGATGGGTATAAGCAGGGCCATCACTCTTCCCAGCTTGTTCGGAATAGAGTGAAGGATGGTTCAAGCAGGTAGGGGGTACTGGCTTGGTTTAGGGGATTGTTTTGGGGCAATGCCCGGTTGTGTGGGCCGGCGCTCTTTGATTATTGTGGCGGCGGAGCCCGGGTGGCCGCCCGAAGAATGTGTTAGTTTTCATCTTCGGCTTACAAGACCGATATTTTATTTAAACTACTCGGGCATCATTTTATCAATTTATTTTCTAATAGCCCTGCTATTGGGATTAGGGCAATAAACAGTAAGAAGTATAGGATAGAGGCAATTTGTCCAATTTCAATAAATGGGGGTTCTACTGGCTTTCCTCCGATTCAGGTTAAAATAAGGGTGTTTGCCACCATAGATCAAAATAGGATTTGCGAGATTGGTCGGAATATCAGGCTTCGCTGTTTTGATGTATGTAGTAATGGGAAGATTATTAAGATTAGGATGGATATAAGCAGGGCCATCACTCCTCCGAGCTTGTTCGGAATAGAGCGAAGGATTGCGTAAGCAAATAGAAAGTACCACTCTGGTTGGATGTGCGGGGGGGTTACTAATGGGTTTGCAGGGGTAAAGTTTTCTGGGTCTCCTAGGAGGTTTGGGGTTAGTAATGAGATGAATACTAGGGTTAGCAGTATTAGCAGGAATCCTAGGATGTCTTTGTATGAAAAGTATGGGTGGAATGGGATTTTGTCTCCGTTTGATGTGACTCCTGTTGGGTTGTTTGAGCCTGTTTCGTGGAGGAATAGGAGGTGGACAATGCTTATTCCGGCGATCAGGAATGGGAATAGGAAGTGGAATGCGAAGAATCGGGTTAGGGTGGCTTTGTCTACTGAGAAGCCTCCTCAGATTCATTGTACTAGTGAATCTCCTATGTATGGGACTGCTGAGAGTAGGTTTGTGATAACTGTGGCTCCTCAGAAGGATATTTGTCCTCATGGGAGGACATATCCGACAAAGGCTGTGGCTATGACTAAGAGTAGTAAGATTACGCCGATGTTTCATGTTTCTTTAAACATATAAGATCCGTAGTATAGGCCTCGTCCAATGTGAAGGTAAATACAGATGAAGAATAGTGAGGCTCCATTTGCGTGAATACTTCGTACAAGTCATCCGTAATTTACGTCTCGACAGATATGGGTGATTGATGAGAATGCTGAGCATGTGTCTGCTGTGTAGTGTATTGCTAAAAATAGTCCTGTTACAATTTGTGTAATGAGGCAGATGCCGAGGAGGGAGCCAAAGTTTCATCAATACGAGATGTTTGATGGTGTTGGAAGGTCGATGAATGAGTTGTTAATAATTTTTATTAGTGGGTGGGTTTTTCGTATAGTGTGGGCCATTGGTTTTTGTAGTTGAATACAACATTGATTTTTCAGGTCATAGGTCTTGGTTAGAGCCCAAGTGAAAATAATGATTTATTTAAGTTTTTTGTTTATGATTGGGGTGTTAGTTGGTTTAGTTGCTGTGGCTTCTAACCCTTCTCCTTATTTTGCCGCTTTTGGTTTAGTTTTGGCGTCTGTTAGTGGTTGTTGTTTGTTGGTTGATTTTGGGGTTTCTTTTTTGTCGCTTGTGTTACTTTTAATTTACTTGGGCGGGATAATGGTTGTTTTTGCATATTCTGCTTCTCTTGCTGCGGAGCCATATCCTGAGGCATGGGGTAGTTGGTCTGTTGTGGTTTATGTGTGCGTTTATGTTATTTTTTTGGTTGTTGGGGTGGTGTTGTTTGATTGTAAATATTCTATTGTGCACCTGTTTAGTGGTTATTGTGTGGATTTTCGGGTAGTTGGGCTAGATTGGGGTGGGGTGGGGGTTATATATTCTGTTGGTGGGCTGTTGTTGGTGTTAGTTGGATGGGCTCTTCTTTTAACTTTATTTGTGGTGCTGGAGGTTACTCGTGGGGTGTCTCGTGGGGCGTTACGGGCTGTGAGATATTATAAGGATGAGGAGGATATTGATTATAAAAATTGCTATATATATCTTGAGTATACCTGTTTGGAGATTTGTTGTGGTTTTGATAGGGGGCAGAAACTGGTTTGAAAGTCCTTTTGGGCCAGATTTTTCATATCATAGGGCATCAGTAATGTGGGTTGAGATGTTTTGTCCAAGGTTTAGTTTTGCTTTGGGTGTAAGGCGGTGGAATACTGTTGGGAAGAAGGCTAGTGTGTTAGAGAAAGTGTGTGTGCTTGTTTTTTGTTTGTTTGAGAAGATAGAGATGTCGATTGCGACCAGTAGGCCTAATAGGGTGATTAGTAGCGCTGTTAGTTTAATAGTTGTTGGTATGGTGAGTACTTGTGTTTTTATGGGGGAGGTGCAGTTGATAATAAGTATCCCTGCGACCATGCTGCCTCAGGCCAGGCGTGTAATTGGGTTAATTATTAGATCGTTGTTTTCATTGATAGGGGATATAGGGGCTAGTCGTGGGGTATTTATTGATGAAAAAAAGATAATTCGGAAGCTGTAGGCTGCAGTGAATGAAGTTGCGACCAGGGTTATAATTAGTGCTCATGAGTTTAAGTGTGAGGTGTTTATTGATTCAATGATGGCGTCTTTAGAAAAGAATCCAGAAAGGTAAGGGGTTCCTGTTAGTGCTAGGCTCCCAATTGTCAGGCAAGTTGTGGTGGTGGGCATTATTTTTTGTAGTCCTCCTATTTTTCGAATGTCTTGTTCATCATTTAGGCTGTGAATAATGGATCCTGAGCATAAGAATAATATTGCTTTAAAAAAGGCGTGTGTACAAATGTGAAAGAAGGCCAGTTGTGGCTGGTTTAGTCCGATTGTGACCATTATTAAGCCCAACTGACTTGATGTTGAGAATGCTACAATTTTTTTGATGTCATTCTGTGTTAGGGCACAGGTTGCCGTGAATAGTGTTGTAATTGCGCCAAGACACAGGCAGAATGAGAGAATTGTTTTGTTTTGTTCAATTATTGGTTGAAATCGAATTAGTAAAAAAATTCCGGCTACAACTATTGTGCTTGAGTGTAGGAGGGCTGATACTGGTGTTGGGCCTTCTATGGCTGCCGGGAGTCATGGGTGGAGGCCAAATTGGGCGGACTTTCCCATTGCTGCTAGGATTAGGCCCATGAGTGGGATTGTGGATTCTTTGTTAAATATTATAAATATTTGTTGTATCTCTCATGAGTTTGTGTTTATAGACAGTCATGCTATACTCAGGATTAGGCCAATGTCCCCAATTCGATTATATATAACTGCCTGTATAGCGGCAGTATTTGCATCTGATCGGGCATACCATCACCCAATTAACAAGAAGGATATGATCCCAACTCCTTCTCAGCCAATAAATAATTGGAACATGTTGTTAGCGGAGACTAGGATTATTATTGCTAGTAGGAAGGTTAGTAGATATTTGAAAAATCGATTGATTTCTTGGTCAGAGTGCATGTATCAGATTGCAAATTCTAGAATAGATCATGTAACAAATAGGGCAATTGGTGAAAATAAGACTGAGTACTGGTCGATTTTAATGCTTGATGAAATGTTAAAATTGTATACCGTTATTCATGAAAAGTTTATTGTTGTTGATTCTAGTCCAGTGTTTAAGAAGATTAATATTGGTAGCAGGCTTATTATAAATGAGTATTTTACAAAGGTTTTTACTATGATTGGTCATGTTTTTGGTGTGTTAAGTATAGATGAAGTTAGTGGAATTATTAATATGATAAGAGAGAGAATGAATGCTGAGTTAAACATTAGTATTGGGTTCATAACTTTTACTTGGAGTTGCACCGAGAGTTTTTGGTTCCTAAAACCAATGGATTACTATTATCCTTTAAAAGTAAGAAAACTGCGGATTTTAACCGCAGGGGCAGATAGTTAGCAGTTTCTGTGTTTCTTAACTTTTCTTGGTGTGTAGAGAGGGTTTAACTTTCATTTTTAGAATCACAATCTAATATTTTTTTAAATTATACGCACATGAGAATATTCCTGAAATAATGGTCGGTTTCATGATAAGGAGGGCTATTGGAAGGAGGTGTAAAGCTAACAATAGGTGTTCTCGTGTGTGTGAGGGGGAGAGTGGGCTTAGGTGTGGTGATGTTGGGCCTCGTTGTGTCATTAGGAATATGTACAGGGTATATGATGCTGTAATAAGGGTGCCTGCTCCAGTAATAAGTATTGTCCACGGGGATCAGTTAAACAGTGATACTATAATTGTTAGTTCTCCTCACAGATTTATTGATGGCGGTAGGGCTATATTTGATAGGTTTGTCAGGAGTCACCATGTAGCTATAAGGGGTAGGACTGTTTGTGTTCCGCGGGCTAGAAGAAGCGTTCGGCTATGGGTTCGTTCGTAGCTTAGGTTTGCTAGGCAAAATAGGGCGGATGAGATGAGCCCGTGTGAGACTATTAGGATGATGGCCCCTGTTATGCCTCACGGGGTTTGAATTATAATGGCGGCAATAACTAGGCCCATATGGCTGACAGATGAGTATGCGATAAGTGACTTTAAGTCCGTTTGTCGTATGCAGATTAGGCCTGTTATCACAACTCCTCATAACGCCAAGATTATGAACGGGTAGGATATTTCTTTGGTGAGTGGGGTGAGAATGGTGGTGATTCGAATAATGCCGTATCCGCCTAGTTTAAGAAGAACTGCCGCTAGAATTATTGATCCTGCGATTGGCGCTTCTACGTGGGCTTTTGGTAATCATAGGTGAACTCCGTAGAGGGGTATTTTCACTATGAATGCTAGTAGGCAGGCCAGTCATAGGATTTTGTTTGAGTTGTTTTGGGTTATTGTTGGTTCTATTATGTTTATTAGGGTTAATGATAGTGATCCTATAGTGGTTTGAAGTGATAGGAGGGCAATTAATAATGGAAGAGATCCGGCTAGCGTATAAAATAAAAAGTATGTCCCTGCGTTTAGTCGTTCGGCCTGATTACCTCATCGTGTAATAATCACTAGCGTTGGGATTAGCGTTGCCTCGAAGGCAATATAAAATATAATTAATTCTGTTGATGAAAATGCAGTAATTAATGATATTTGTAGGAGCGTGAGTATGATTAAGTAGGTTCGTTGGCGGGAAAGCGGGTTTGTTTTTAAATGATTTTGGCTGGCGAGGGTTATTAGTGGTAATAGTCAGCATGTGAGGATTAGAAGGGGGGACGAGATTGGGTCTACTGTTATGTATGGGTTGGTTATTGTTGAGAGTTCGAATGGTAGGTTAAATCATGTTAGACTTGCTATGGCGATAATGGAGCTGTTCATTATAAAATGGGTCCATAATCACTTAGGGGTTGCCAGTCATGCCAGTGGGAGGAGCATAGTAGTTGGAATTAAAATTTTTAGCATTTTAGGAGGTTAAGGTTTTTTAGGTGGTCTGTTCCGTGTGTTCGAGTTGTGGCTACCATTAGTGCCAGGCCAGTGCTGGCCTCACATGCAGAGAGGGTTAATAGGAATATTGGTAGTGAAAGGCTAGACCCTGTGTTTATTTGTACTGATAGTGCGGAGATAGCAATAAATATTGCTAGTATTATCCCCTCTAAACAAAGGAGGGCGGATAAAAAGTGTGTTCGGTGTAGTATAAGTCCAGTAATGCTTAGTGAAAATGCTGATGTGATAGTAAAGAGTGTTGATGACATAGAGTATTTTTGGGTTTAAACCAAAATTTACTGAGTCGAAATCAGTGTTCTTATTTAGATTAAATACTCACTCAGCTCATTCTAAGCCTCCTTGGGTTCATTCGTATATTAACCCGGCCGTCAAAAGGAGAAGAATAATAGTTGATCATAGTAGTGTGTTTGTTGGTAATATTTGTGAGGATCATGGGGTTGGTAGTAGGAGGGCAATTTCTAGGTCGAACAGGAGGAAAAGGATGGCAATTAGGAAGAATCGAATTGAAAATGGTAATCGAGCTGAGCCTAAGGGGTCAAAGCCACATTCGTATGGGGATAATTTTTCTGTGTCTGGGCTATTTAGTGGGAGTCAGAATCCTACGGCAATAAGGAGTGTTGACAAAGCCGTTGTGATTAGGAGTATTAGTATGATTAAGTTCATTGTCTTTTCTTAGATTTTAGCTAAGATCAAGTAATTGGAAGTCACTTATACTTATTGTACTAAAAAGACATGATCCTCATCAATAGATAGACACATATAAGAATAATCAGACTACGTCAACGAAGTGTCAATATCATGCTGCTGCTTCAAAGCCAAAATGATGGCTCGATGTGAAGTGGAATTTGATTTGTCGTAGGAGGCATACGGATAGGAATAGGGAGCCAATGATCACGTGAAGTCCGTGGAATCCGGTTGCAACAAAGAAGGTTGAACCATAGATGCCGTCTGCGATTGTAAATGGGGCTTCGTAATATTCTATGGCTTGTAGGGCGGTGAAGTATAATCCTAGAATAATTGTGAGGAGTAAGGATTGGATGGTCTCTTTTCGGTTCCCTTGTATAATGCTGTGGTGGGCCCATGTTACTGTTACGCCAGAGGCTAGTAGTACGGCGGTGTTTAGTAGGGGGACTTCGAAGGGGTCTAGTGGTGTGATTCCTGTTGGTGGTCAACATTCCCCTAGCTCTGGGGTTGGGGCTAGGCTTGAGTTGTAGAATGCTCAGAAGAACCCAAGGAAGAAAAAGACTTCTGAGGTAATAAATAGAATTATTCCGTATCGGAGGCCCTTTTGAACCGGTGGGGTGTGGTGGCCTTGGAATGTGCCTTCTCGTACGATGTCTCGTCATCATTGAATTATTGTTAGTAGTATAATTGTTAGTCCTAGTTCTAGAAGGGCTATTGATCCGAAATGAAATCATATTGCTAAACCTGAGGTCAGTAAGAGTGCTGCGATGGCTCCTGTGAGAGGCCAAGGGCTTGGGTCTACTATGTGATAGGCGTGTGCTTGGTGTGCCATTATACGTTTTCTTGTAGATATAGGCTTAGTAGAAGCACAAATACGTATGCTTGAATTATAGCAACTGCAACTTCTAAAAGTGTAAGGAGTAGTAAGATAATTATGGTTAGCGTAGACACTGTTGGTATTATTGGCATTAAGACAAGCACTGCTGTTGAGATTAGTTGGATAAGGAGGTGTCCTGCTGTTAGGTTGGCTGTTAGTCGTACCCCTAGGGCTAATGGTCGAATGAATAGGCTAATTGTCTCAATGATAATAAGGATAGGGATAAGTGGAGTTGGTGTTCCCTCTGGTAGTATGTGTCCTAGGGCTGCGGTTGGTTGGTTCCGTAACCCTATTAATACTGTGGCAAGTCATAGTGGGACGGCAAGCCCTAGGTTTAGTGAGAGCTGTGTCGTAGGAGTGAATGTATATGGCAGGAGGCCTAGTAGGTTTATGGTAATTAGGAATATTATTAGTGATGTTAATATAAGAGATCAGCTGTGTCCTTTTGTATTGACGGGGAGTATAAGTTGTTTAATAGAGATGCCAAATAGTCAGGTTTGTGTAGTTGTGAGTCGGTTGTTTAGTCAGTGGTTTGTTGGTTTGGGAAATAGAAGTCATGGGAGTAGTAGGGCCAGGCCTATTAATGGTAATCCAAAGAGGGTTGGGCTAAGGAATTGATCAAAAAAGCTTAGGTTCATGGTCAGTTTCAGGGTTGTATTTTTTCTTTTTGTGTGTTTTGTAGAGTTGGATTATTTTGGTATTTAAAGTTTTTAACCTTAGATGTTAAAATTGTTAAGTAAATAATTCATGATGATAAGAAAATGGCAAATCATGGGTATGGGTTGAGTTGTGGCATATCATTAAGGGTGGTTGGTGGTCACCGGTCTTTAGCTTAAAAGGCTATTGCTTGTCCGTGAAAGCTTCTTAATGATGCTTCTAGTATTGATGAAGATCACTTTTGGAAATGGTTTAGGGGTGCTGCTTCTACGACAATTGGTATGAAGCTGTGGTTTGCTCCACAGATTTCTGAGCATTGCCCGTAGAATACCCCAGGGCGAGATGCGATAAAGGTTGTTTGGTTAAGTCGGCCAGGAATTGCGTCTGTTTTTACGCCTATTGATGGGACAGCTCATGAGTGTAGGACATCTTCTGCTGAGATGAGTATTCGAATTGGGGACTCTATTGGTACTACTATTCGATTATCAACTTCTAATAGTCGGAATTGGCCTGGGGTGAGGCTTTGGGTTGGTAGTATATATGAGTCAAATACAAGGTCTTCGTAGTTTGTAAATTCATAGCTTCAGTATCATTGGTGACCGATGGCTTTAATTGTTAGGTGTGGATCGCTAATTTCGTCTATTAGGTACAAGATTCGTAATGAGGGGAGGGCAATGACAATTAAAATGATAGCAGGCATGATTGTTCATACTATTTCAATTTCTTGGGCGTCTATGGCATTTGTGTTTGTTAGTTTTGTTGTCATTATTGTTGTAATAATATAAAGTACTAGTGTGCTAATTAAAAAAACGGCCATTAAGGCATGGTCGTGGAAGTGTAATAGCTCTTCTATAATCGGGGATGCGGCGTCTTGAAAACCTAGTTGTGACGGGTGGGCCATGTAAGATGTACAAGGTTTAAACTAATAATTAAGCCTTGACAAGGCTTTGTAATATATTTTACTAACATCTTTAAGAAGGTGGTAGATTGGTAATACGGCTGACTTGAAATCGGTTTAAGGGGGTTCGATTCCTTCCTTTCTTGTTAGTGGGTTCGGGCTTGTACAAATGATGGTTCTTCGAATGTGTGGTATGGCGGCGGGCATCCATGCAATCATTCAATATTTGTGGGTGTAAGCTCTGTAGTTATGATTTCTCGCTTAGATGCAAATGCTTCTCAAATGATAAACATTATCATAATTACGGCAACTAGCGAGATTAGTGATCCGACTGATGAGACCGTATTTCATAGCGTGTAGGCGTCCGGGTAGTCTGAGTATCGTCGTGGTATTCCGGCGAGGCCTAGAAAGTGTTGTGGGAAGAATGTGAGATTTACTCCAATAAATATTACTCCAAAGTGGATTTTAGATCACGTTGGGTGGAGGGTGTAGCCTGAGAATAGCGGGAATCAATGAACGAATCCGCCCATAATTGCGAAGACTGCCCCCATAGACAACACATAGTGGAAGTGGGCTACTACGTAATACGTGTCGTGCAGGACAATATCTAGTGATGAGTTTGCTAAGATAATGCCTGTAAGGCCGCCGACCGTGAATAAGAAGATGAATCCAAGGGCTCAAAGTATTGGGGCGTCTCATTTAATTGAACCTCCATGCATGGTTGCAAGCCAGCTAAAGACTTTTACGCCGGTTGGAATGGCAATGATCATAGTGGCGGATGTGAAGTAGGCCCGTGTGTCTACATTAAGATCTACAGTGAATATATGGTGGGCTCATACAATAAACCCCAGTAAACCGATTGATATTATGGCTCAAACCATGCCTATATATCCGAAAGGCTCTTTTTTTGTTGAGTAGTATGTAACAATGTGAGAGATCATGCCAAATCCAGGTAGGATTAGAATGTAAACTTCTGGGTGACCAAAGAATCAGAACAGATGTTGGTAAAGTACAGGGTCTCCTCCTCCGGCCGGGTCAAAGAATGTTGTGTTTAGATTACGGTCGGTTAGAAGCATGGTGATACCAGCCGCTAGTACAGGGAGGGATAGGAGTAGCAGAATGGCCGTGATTAAAACTGATCATACAAAAAGGGGCGTTTGATATTGTGTTATTGATGGGGGTTTTATGTTAATTGATGTGGTAATAAAGTTAATTGCACCAAGGATTGAAGATACGCCTGCGAGGTGGAGGGAGAAAATGGTGAGGTCAACTGATGCTCCTGCGTGAGCAAGATTACCAGCTAATGGGGGGTATACAGTCCACCCGGTTCCCGCCCCAGCTTCTACACCTGACGAGGCAAGAAGGAGCAGGAATGATGGCGGGAGGAGTCAGAAGCTTATGTTATTTATTCGGGGGAAGGCCATATCTGGGGCCCCAATTATTAGCGGTAAGAGTCAGTTTCCGAATCCCCCGATTATTACTGGTATTACCATAAAAAAAATTATAACAAAGGCATGAGCTGTAACAATCACATTATAGATTTGATCGTCGCCAAGCAGAGCACCTGGTTGGCTGAGTTCAGCTCGAATTAGTAGGCTTAGTGCTGTGCCAACTATGCCAGCTCAGGCACCAAAGATTAGGTAAAGGGTGCCAATGTCTTTATGGTTCGTGGAGAATAGTCATCGGGTGATTATCACTGGTAAAATGGCCGAAGTAGGTGCAAGATTGTAACCCTTGTTATAAAGGTTAAGCCCTTTTTTTTACCAAGCCCTGTGATGTTTAGCATATAAAATTGCAAATTTTAAAGAGCGGAGTTACTTCTGCCGGGGCTTCTCCCGCTTTTTTTCCCCCCACAAAGCGGGAGAAGTAGACTAAAGCTTGTTGGATTGAGCGTTTAGCTGTTAACTAAAAGGTCGCGGGGTTAGAGCCTGCTAGTCTAGAAGGCCTTAGCTTAATTAAAGTGTCTGGGTTGCATTCAGAAGATGTGGGGTAGAGTCCTGCAGGTCTTATCAAAGACTAGAAGGCTTTAACTTCTGCTTAAGGCTTTGAAGGTCTTTGGTCTTATTATCCTAAGTCTTTAGTTTAGTATTGCTAGTAGTGTTGGTGTGATTGGTAATATTATTGTAGTTAGTGTAATTATTGTTGGTAGGATTTGTATTTGGTTGTGGGTTATTCGTCAGGTTATGTTGGAGTTTGAGGTGTTTGGTGTAGTAGTTAGTGAGATTGCATATGATAGTCGTAGGTAGAAGAATAGGCTTAGTAGTGCAGATATAGCTATTAGTGTGGATACAGCTCCTAGGTGTTGTTTGGTTATTTCTTGTAGGATGAGTCATTTTGGTAGAAACCCTGATGTTGGGGGCAGGCCCCCTAGGGCTATGAGTGTAATTATTATTGATGATGCTAGTAGGGGGGTCTTTAGTCAAGATGTTGAAAGTTTGTTAATACTTGTTGAGTTTAGGGTTGTTATTATTAAGAATATTGATGATGTTAATATTAGGTAGATTATTAGGTTAAGGGTTGTTAAACTTGGGGAGAAAGATAGGATTAGTGTTATCCATCCTAGGTGGGCAATAGATGAATATGCTATTATTTTTCGGATTTGTGTTTGGTTAAGGCCCCCCCACCCCCCAATTACTGTTGATAATACGGCTATTGTAATTAGCAGGTTTGTGTTTAATTGGTGGTTGGTTATAATTATTAAGGACATTGGGGCTAATTTTTGTCATGTTGCAAGGATTAGGCATGTTGTTAGGTTTAATCCTTGTATGACGTCTGGTAATCATAGATGAAAAGGGGCGATTCCAAGCTTAATAGTTAGGGCAATTGTTAATATAAGTGTTGATGTGCTGTCATTTATGGTGGTGATTGTTCATTCTTCTGTAGCTCATGCGTTTGTGATTGTAGAAAATAAGATTAAGGCTGATGCGGTGGCTTGCGTTAGGAAATATTTTGTGGCTGATTCTGTTGATCGTGGGTGGTGTATTTTTGTTATTAGTGGGATTATTGCTAGTGTGTTAATTTCTAGTCCTACTCATGCTAGAAATCAGTGGGAGCTTGAGAGAGTTGTAATTGTTCCTACTGCTAGGCTCGACAAGAGGATTGATAGTGCATGTGGGTTCATTAGTAAAAGAAGGATTTTAACCAACATGTTTGGGGTATGGGCCCAAAAGCTTAGTTTAGCTTATCTTACTAGTAAAAAGTGGTGTAGAGGAAGCACGAGGGGTTTTGATCTCCTCGGGGTAGGTTCGAGTCCTATTTTTTTATACAGGAGATGAGAGGGTTTGAACCTCTGTGTGTTACTCTATCAAAGTAAGCCCTATCTTTCGGGCACATGTCCTATAGTGCAGATGGAACTCCGGATGTTAAAATTGGTAGTGAGATATGAATTAGTGTAAACCCAATTGTAATTGGCAGGAAGTTTTTTCAGATAAGGTGTATTAATTGATCATAGCGGAATCGGGGGTATGATGCTCGTACTCATAGAAATATAATGGATAGGGCGGATGCTTTTATTATCAGGTTAATTGTAAGTATTTCTGGTTGTAGGTGGTTAATTGTTGTTCCTAGAAATAAGATGGTTGAGAGGGTATTTATTAGCAAGATATTTGAGTATTCTGCTAGAAAAAATAGTGCGAATGGTCCTCCGGCATATTCTACATTAAAGCCTGATACTAGTTCTGATTCTCCTTCCGTTAAGTCAAAAGGGGCTCGATTTGTTTCCGCTAAGGTTGAGATAAATCATATTGCTGCTATTGGTCATGTTGGTATAACAAGTCATATTGGTTCTTGCAGTGTGTTGAAGCTTATTAAGGTAAAGCTACCTGTTATTAAGATAAGACATAGGATAATAAGTCCTAGTGTTACTTCATATGAGATGGTCTGTGCTACTGCGCGCAGCGCCCCGATTAGTGCGTATTTTGAGTTGGATGATCATCCTGAGCCTAAGATTGAGTATACAGCTAAGCTTGATATGGCTAATATGAACAATACTCCGAGGTTAAGACTTGATAGTATAAATGGCATTGGAAGAGGAATTCAGATTATTAGTGCTAGTGTTAATGCTATTATGGGTATGATAATAAATAAAGTTTGTGAGGCTGTAGATGGTCGGATAGGCTCTTTGATAAATAGTTTTACTCCGTCGGCGATTGGTTGTAATAGTCCTATTGGCCCTACGATGTTTGGGCCTTTGCGGAGTTGTATATATCCTAACACTTTTCGTTCTACTAGTGTGAGGAATGCTACAGCTAATAAGATCGGGATAATATATAGTAGAGGGTTGATTAGTATTTGTAGGATGTGCATAGTTAAGAAGAGGAGTTGAACCTCTGGGTGAAAGGGCTTAGGCCTTTTGCAATTACCGGGCTCTGCCATCTTAACTTTATCCTGTTCTAGGATATGTTTTTGTGTGCGTGTTTTATTTGTTTTCAACTGTGTAAGAGCATTGTTTGGTAATGGGCTCTATTTTTTCGGTCCTTTCGTACTAGAAAAAATTTTTTTATAGATAGAAACTGACCTGGATTACTCCGGTCTGAACTCAGATCACGTAGGACTTTAATCGTTGAACAAACGAACCTTTAATAGCTGCTGCACCATTTGGGTGTCCTGATCCAACATCGAGGTCGTAAACCCATTCGTCGATATGGACTCTTAGAAAGGATTGCGCTGTTATCCCTAGGGTAACTTGGTTCGTTGGTCACTTAGTGGATCATTTATAATAAATGTTTTAATTTTCGAATTGTTATTCTAAATTATTTATCTCGGAGGATTTCTTTTTCTCCGTGGTCGCCCCAACCCAAAACTTATATTATAGCTATATGGTTTTATTTTTTCCCCTGTTGGTTTAAGTGTTATAGTAGTTAATAGTGTGTTTAAAGCTCCATAGGGTCTTCTCGTCTTATATATTTATTTCCGCTTCTGCACGAAAAGATAAATTTCATTGATTGGATTAAAGAGACAGTTGAACTTTCGTTTTGCCTTTCATACAGGTCTTTATTTAAAAGACAAGTGATTACGCTACCTTTGCACGGTCATGATACCGCGGCCGTTGAAATTAGTCACTGGGCAGGCGGGACCTCTTATACTTAGTTATTGGCAAGAGGCGATGTTTTTGGTAAACAGGCGAAGTTCACGATTGCCGAGTTCCTTTTTAATCTTTTAATCTTTCTTTGATGCTCCTGTGTTGGGTTAACGGCTTGTTAAATGTGTGTTTCTTGGTTTGTGTCGTATTTGGTCGTTAATTATCAGTGATTATTTCGTTCTGATCTACACGTGCATTTAAGAGAGTGTGCTCTTATTACTTATTCTAGTATAAACTTATCTACTATGTAGATAGGCTTGATGTGTTGTGTGAATTTAGATTTTTTATAGGGATAATAAGGTTTAATGTTAATTGGGCTTTGACGCTTTCTTGTGGTGGCTGCTTTTAGGCCTACACGGTTAAATACTTTTGTAAATATAATCTTTATTCATGTTGTAGGTTGTGTCCTTTATTAATAAAGCTGTACCTTTATTAATTAACTTTGAAGTGCTATTTTTATTTTTTATTAATTAAAAAGCAATTTGAGCTGAACTAAGATTCATTTCTCAAGCAACCAGCTATCACTAGGCTCGTTAGGTTTGTCGCCTCTACTCAAAAGTCATCCCACTCTTTTGCCACAGAGAAGGGTTGGCCCTGATTAGTGCTGCTTTTGAGTAGCTCGTCTAGTTTCGGGGGGGTTAACTTTATTTCTTTTTGTTAAGTTTTACTTACTAGGCCATTATGCAAAAGGTACAAGGTTTAGTCTTTTCTTTTATTTGTTTTATTATGTTTCATTTTTATTTCATCTTTCCTTTACAGTACTTTTTCTATTGCTCATGTTTAAGTTTCTATCGCCTATACTATCTGGTTAAATGGTTTGTTTTGTTTATTATTAGATGCTTAGTGTGCTGGCTAGAATTATAACTCAGCTCAACTCGGATTTAACGGGTGTATTCTTGGTGTAAGCAAGATGCTTTGTATTAAGCTATGCGCTGATGTTCCAAGTTCACCTTCCGGTAGACTTACCATGTTACGACTTGCCTCTTCTTTTTTATTTTTAGGTTTATGTATTTTTTACGTTGTTTGAAGAGGGTGACGGGCGGTGTGTGCGCGCTCCATTGCCGGCTTAAAAAGAACGCTCTTTTTTCTTTTTACTGCTAAATCCTCCTTTGGAGTTTTATTTCATAAACTCTTTCGTGTTTTCTAGGTTAGAAAATGTAGCCCATTTCTTCCCATCTTATGTGCTACACCTTGACCTGACGTTTTTATGTTTATAGTTGTGCCTGCTGTTTATCCTTTAGAGGGCGGGCTGGACGGTGGTATATAGGCTGTATTGGCAATAGATGGTGAGGTTTATCGGGGATTATCGATTATAGAACAGGCTCCTCTAGGTGGGTGTAGAGCACCGCCAAGTCCTTTGAGTTTTAAGCTATTGCTCGTAGTACTCTGGCGGATTTGTCAAAGTTTATGGTTAGGCATAGTGGGGTATCTAATCCCAGTTTGTCTCCTAACTGTCGTGGGTTCAAGTTTATTTTGTAGAATTTCTTTCGATGTTGTGTTTGTTTGTAACTATTGCGTGCGACAGCAGAGTTAGTTTTTAGTTCTATTTGTTGTAATCTCTAACCACCCTTTGGGCCGATTTTATTAACTTGAGTCTCTCGTATAACCGCGGTGGCTGGCACGAGATTTACCGACTCTATTTACTATCACTGGTTCAAGCTTGTTTCGCTTATTTTTCAATGTTTATCACTGCTGAGTTCCCTTGGGGGCGTGGCTTAACAAGATGTCTTTGGCATAAGTGGTGCCTGATATCCGCTCCTCATTTACTTATTGGTTGTAGAGGGCATTTTCACGGGGGTGCTGATACTTGCATGTGTAAGTGTAGTTAAAATTAATAGTAAGGCTAGGACCAAACCTTTGTGTTCATGAGATGTTTTAAAATCTATCTTAGCATTTTCAGTGCTATGCTTTTATATAAGCTACATTAAC